CCATCGCATTACAAATGCGATGCTCTAACCTCTGAGCTAAGCGGGCTCACATAACAGAAATTGTACATGCATAGGAATTCAGTAATGGGATCTTAGCTATTAACTATTCATTCTTAGCTATTCTATAATTAATATGAATATAGAAAAGAATAAAAATAGAAAAGAATATAGAATAGAATTTCAAATAAATATTGAATATTATAGAAGATAACGATTAATAAACTCTAGCGATATATAATTTCGATCTATTTATCAATTATATGTTTATCAATAATCAGTATCTTAATTTTAATTAGATAGTAAGATTTTCTTTTTCGTTTTTAAATTCAAATGACATTTGAAATTTTTTTTTTTATTATTATCTAATTCTATTACTATTATTGTATATATTTTATAGTATTTTACTACATATCATATATTTATCGTATATTTACATATCATATATATTTCTATCTATTTTTCTATCTATTTCTAAATAGATTTCTGATTCTAATTATTAGATTTTATTAGATTAGAAATTGAATTATTAGGTTAGAATCTTAGTCTACATATTAATAATGTATATATATATACATTATAATTCTAATTATCTTCTAATTATCGAAGAATGATTAGTTATAGCTATAGCAATTATATTAATTATTAATGAATTCCCATTTTATTTATAGGGGGGTCTGCCCTAAGGAAAGAATAAAAATCAAAATGAAATGAAAGAGAAAGATGCAATCCAGATAAATGCAATCCATATCATAATGAGACATTCCTCTGCTTTCATTCGGAAGGGTGGAAGCTAAGACGAAAAAAAAAAAAAGAATCGACCGTTCGAGTATTCCAAATTGCATGGGAAAAATGAGAGGAAGAGAAGAATATATATGGGGTATATATCCATCTATATTGAATTGCGGATACAGAAATGATAGAATCATTTCTGATTGTACCAAATATGGGCCCCCCGATAGAGATGAAAGAAGATAGGCAAAAAATCAAATAGGAGGAAACACTTTTCGATATAGAAATCGGTATCTAATGAATTCAAAGGTTCCAGCCTAAAAGAAATGAAAGAAAAAAGGGAACGACATCACAATAAAGATCCTAATCTAAAAAAAGGGGGGATATGGCGAAATTGGTAGACGCTACGGACTTAATTTGATTGAGCCTTGGTATGGAAACCTGCTAAGTGATAACTTTCAAATTCAGAGAAACCCTGGAATTAAAAATGGGCAATCCTGAGCCAAATCCCGTTTTCCGAAAACAAACACAAGGGTTCAGAAAGCGAGAATAAAAAAAGGATAGGTGCAGAGACTCAATGGAAGCTGTTCTAAGAAATGGAGTTGACTGCGTTGCGTTGGTAAAGGAATCCTTCTATCGAAACTCCAGAAAGGATGAAGAATAAACCTATATACATACGTATACATACTAAAATACTATATCAAATGATTAAGGACGCCTCGAATCTGTATTTTTTATATGAAAAATGAAAGAATTGTTGTGGATCGATTCCAAGTTGAAGAAAGAATCGAATATTCATTGATAAAATCATTTACTCCATAGTCTGATAGATCTTTTGAAGAGCTGATTAATCGGACGAGAATAAAGATAGAGTCCCATTCTACATGTCAATGCCGACAACAATGAAATTTATAGTAAGAGGAAAATCCGTCGACTTTAGAAATCGTGAGGGTTCAAGTCCCTCTATCCCCAAAAAAAGGCCCATTTGACTCCCTAACTATTTATCCTATCCTCTCTTTTCGTTAGCGGTTCACAATTCGTTATGTTTCTCATTCACTCCACTCTTTCACAAAAAAGATCTGAACAAAAATTTTGTTCTCTTATCACAAGTCTTGTGATATATACGATACACGTACAAATGAACATCTTTAAGCAAGGAATCCCCATTTGAATGATTCACAGTCCATATCATTACTTGGATTGAAACTTACAATTTTTTTTTTGAAGATCCAAGAAATTCCAGGGCCTGGATAAGACTTTGTAATACTTTTTCGTCTTATTAATTGACATAGACCCAAGTGATCTAGTAAAATGAGGATGATGCGTCGGGCGGAAATGGTCGGGATAGCTCAGCTGGTAGAGCAGAGGACTGAAAATCCTCGTGTCACCAGTTCAAATCTGGTTCCTGGCACATGATTAATTAGTATGAGTATCTATTCTAGATATTAATTGATATGGATCAACATACATATTCATTAATAGTCTAGATCCTAATACATACTTATCCATCTAGGTATCTGGAGATATACCCCATCTATTTTCTATATTTTATAGACGAGTAAAGAGTATATAAAGTATGTAAAAGAAGATTATGTTTCCTCTTTTTTTTTATTTGTTCATACTCCGTCTCTTCTCGTTCAAAAAGAATGTTAATACTTCATATATATTCGAAAGGTTAAATTAATTTAGTTGGTTGAAAGATCCAAAGGTCTAGTCGAGAGGAGTTGAAGGATGGGAATAACCAAGATTTATCTCAGATACAGTACAAATA